CCCAAATCGGCGTATAATATCAGAATCAGATAAATCAGTCCAGGCTGGCTTACTAATGGGATGTCCTAATACGTTACAAAATTTCGCTTTAGCCAATGATCCAATTAGAGGCATAATTGGAACTAGGGTCTCAAACTTCTTAATACCACTATCTATTAAGAATGAATTTTCTAACATTTGACTCCGTAACACAGATGGGTTTAGTCGCACACTTAAAAGAAAACCCATAAAATCCGTGGGCTGGTTTGAGGATTGATTGATATAGAGTCTTCTTGTTTGCACCCATAGGGAAAAATTATATTGCCAGAAATTGACAAAGTAATATTTAAATTTAGTCATCAGAAGAAATGTCCCTCTTGAAGCCAGAATCCATTTTCCTTGATACCTAACAGAATGCAGAAAAGGATCCTTGAAGAACCAAAGGATAACCCCGAAGTGCTTAGCTTTTAAAAAATGTTCTAACTTTAGGTAGAAATAAACTCGTGCAAGAAAGGCTCCGTAAGACGTTGATCGTAAATGAGAAGATTGGTTGCGGAGAAAAACGAAGATGGATTCGCATTCACACACATAGGAATTATATAGGAACAATAAAAATCTTTGATTCTTTTTTTTTGAAAAATTGGAAACAGATCTCTTTAGAGTAATAACGCTATTACAATACTCATAAAGAAAGAATCGTAATAAATGCAAACAGGAGGTATCTTTTACCCAGTACCGAATAGTTTGAACCAAGATTTCCAGATGGACAGGGTGAGGTATCAATATATCTAACACAAAACTTAAACGTAAAAATTTGTCCTCTAAAAAAGGAAATGTTGAATGAATTGGTCGTAAATTTTGAGATTTTTTTAGTTCTTTTCCTTCTAGGGAAGATATTAATCGCATAGAAAACGGAATTTGCGCAATAGCTGCAAACCCCTCTGAGATCTGTTGAGAATAAAAATTTTTCTTGTGCCCAAGAAATTCATTTTTGTTAGAATCATTAACAGAAAGAATCAAATAATTCTGTTGATACATTCGAATAACTAAACGTTTTACAACTAGTAAACTGTAGTTTGTGTCATAACCTTTATTTGTATTTGACAACAAAATAGGCCCGTTTAAACCAAAACCCGGATCATGTACAAGTGCATAAATATATTCCTGAAGGATAAGTGGGTATAAAAATGCGTCTTGCCAAGATCTATCTAGTTCTAAATATCCTTGGAATTCCTCCATTTTAAATGAGACCGGAAACGAAAAGAAAAGTCGAGGGTTTCTTGGGTTATAAAATGATACTATAGTGCGATACAGTCAAAACAAGGTATTCTAGTACAAAATAATAGATACCTCGGACACCGATAAACTCATCAACGGACTCTCTATCTTTTTTCCATCTAATTGGTTTCTTTCCTATTTCCTATATAGATATAGTTATAGGATAAGAAGATGGTTAGAAATCCTTTATTTTTTCAACTCAATCGCTCTTTTGATTTTGGAAAAAAGTATCCTTATCAATATACTGTTTCTTCTACACATTCATCTCCATTTTCCTTTCTAATGGAAAATGGCTAATAGTTAGGACTCACCAAAAAATCGGTAATCCACTCCTGGAAAAGCCGTCCCGCATCAGTCACTAATCTATTTTTAACGTTTAATTAGGGCGGGTAATCGTTCCAATTAAGAACATAAGCTCGTTGTTTTTTCTTTCCCTACAATTAGAGCCATAAGGCTCGATCCGTGTATTCAATCGACCCAACTTTGAATTCATTTCGTTTCGTTCTAAGAATTTTTGTACCGATCCAATAAGAACGAAATTGTTTCATAATTCTCCATTGATACGACATGCTCTTTTTTCCATTCATTCCTTTCAGGATCAGTCGTGGTCTTACAAACTCTACCGATGGTGTGGACGAATCCCTTGCTTCATCCAAATGTGTAAAAGGCCCTAGCCGCACTTAAAAGCCGAGTACTCTACCATTGAGTTAGCAACCCAAAAGAGAGCATAGTATATAGATACAATCGAGATCAAAATAACGAAATTAGACAAGCCAACCAAAACGTTGAATTAGCAAAAAAGAAAAAAAAGATCAACTGACAATACAAGAAATTTTCAAATAAAAAACTAGACTGTTTCTTAGATATTTTCATCCACTACATTATAGATAGATATATATTCTTATTCTATTTTTTTTCTCTATCTTTCTATCTCTATATTTTCAGATATTTTTTTTTTATTATCTATCCATTTCCTTATAAGCAGTTTTGTTTTGTATCATAACAAATTCAACAAATCTTTGAATAAAGTAAAAAACAAAACCTGTGTTTTGTATGTAGGACAAAAAAATAGAGAAAAACGGATCCATTTACACTTGAATTATATTTGTTCACTACACTCTTGTCAATATGTATGTTAAAAAAAAAGAATAAATATATAGAACGAAAAATCGAAATTAGAAAAATTTCATTGAAAATTTAAGATACGAAAATAATCAATGAAATTGAACAAATAAAAAAAAAAAAGAACTTGTGTTGGATTGGCACTATCTAAATTAGCTAAATAAGGTAGATGATCAGAAAGGAATGTAGAGCGAAATACAAAAGAAGTAGAAAAAATATCAAAAATTATACGTCAAATAAAATAATGAATTCTTTTTGCGTATAGTTCCAAAGAAAACCATCCAATTGAAATAAATGTCAGAATTGTTTATTGCTAGCTCCAATTCCTACCGTTAGTTATTTGGTCAATATAAAACTTGCTTGGTTTATTTACTTGATCCTTTTTTCTAGACATCTTAATATCAAAAATTTTTATTTTGATCAATAATTAAAGGAGACACAGCCTCCTACGAAAACAATACAAAATAGATCTGAATAGAGCAAAAAGGGTGGGAATAATAAAGAAAGGATTCTATCAAACTATATACGAATCGCTCAAGTCCCTTTCTTGTTGTATTTTTTTTTATTAAGTGAATGTCGTTTCATTAGGGCGAAGTTCTTTAAAAACCTCTGCCTTCTTTAAAATATCATAAACAGTTCCAGTAGGTTGAGCGCCCCTTTCAAGAAAATATAGAATAGCGGGAACATTTAAATAAGTTTGATTCTTTATCGGATCATAAAAACCAACTTTCCGAAGATCTCTTCCTTCTCTTCGGGACCGAACATCAATTGCAACAATTCGATAGACGGCTCATTGGGATAGATTATATGAACAATACCCCCCCTAGAAACGTATAAGAAGTTTTCTCCTCGTACGGCTCAAGAAAAATGATTTCTTATTCTTTTTTTTCAAGTTCTGGATAGAAAAAATTCGAATGGCAAATAGATCCATAAAATCATTAAATTAATTCGACTAAGAATTAAGCCCCTTTTGCTCTTATTCTTCTTTCCTGAAAAACCACTTGCACTCATAACTCAAGTTGAATAACTCTCAAATAACTCAAAAGAAACATTTTGTTTATATTTATTGAGTGGTCTCTAACCCCCCCTTGTCTGGCTTATTTAACCTCTATTGGAATTCTTTATTCTAATCCAGTTGTTGATACAATTGAGAAAGAGAAGGGCCTTTCCTTGTTTCGAAATCTCTTTACTTTGAATCATTAGGTTTATACATTACTTCGTTGATCTTTAATCCTTTCAAAATGGCAGCAACATACCCTTTTTGTGATTGTTTATCAAAGAAAAGAATCATACAAATACTTGATTCTCTCACAATATATTTTGTTATCGAAAAGGGTTTATCAACTCCAACAAATTTTCCTTTTGGGTTGGAAACTTGGCGGGATTGGATCCTTTCGATTTATCTGTCAAAAATATACTTACGAAGTTGTTCGAATTTATTGATTCACACTAACCCTAGATTCTTGCTCTTAAGAAATGAATCAATACTTTCTACTCGAGCTCCATCATGTACTAGTTTAAATTAACTACAACACAATAAAAAAAGTGTGGGTCCTAGTCTAATAGAACAGGGGATGTCGAGCCAAGAGCACCTTTTTCTATAAAAAATGATGGATCTAAAAATCCACACCAGATCGTGTCCTTCAAGTCGCACGTTGCTTTCTACCACATCGTTTCAAACGAAGTTTTACCATAACATTCCTCAAATTTGGAACCGGTATGCAATTGATTCAATTATGGAATCATGAATAGTCATTGGTTTAGTCGGTACGTACATAGAAATCCATACTTTAAATTCTATATTTTAAATTCTATATTCAATATATATATCTATTCTATTAATATATTGAATATATTCTATTTTTTTATTTACATTATATTTACATTAAATAATATACGGATAGAATTAATGATCTATTAATGAAATTCTATCTAATTTTGGTTTCATATTTTTTTCTATATCTATTTTATCTTTATTTCTATTTTTTTTCTTATAGTACTAAATATAGTACTATTATATATAGGTATATATAGGATTATTATAGGATTCTAATAGTAGTATTATGGGATTATAAATAGAAATTCTAAATAGAAAGTTATATAGAAATATAAGACAAACTAAGTAAGTTAATAAATGTAAAAAAGATTCCTAATTCAACATCATTATTGGGATTTTTTTACATTTACAATAAAAGCAAAAAATACATACAGCTTTTTTATAGAACTCAGCATTAATGATTTAAATAAAAACGATCGGTATATCGAAACGATAACTTGGAAAAACAAATCTGATTTTTTTCACAAAAATAGTAAACCCTTCTTACTGAGATCAAAGACTGAGATCAAAGGTTATATAGATAAGATAGGAATATTTCCCGATTTTATACGTTACGTATTTCTTTTTGGGTTCACTAAATTTTCCGTTAAGGCGAATAGAATGTCTGAATCACCTTTCCTTTCAACCAGTACATAGATTTTTACTTATTCATTTCATTCTTTATAAAATAAAGAACAAAATACGAAATACCTAAAAATTCAGTTTCAAATTCAATATGGAACTTTATTTTTTGAGAACTCGATTCGAAATGAGATTTGATGAGATTTGGGTAGATACGCAAATCGACACCTTTTATTTTATTTATTGTTGATTAATTCTTATCTACCCCCGGCCAATTCTCCATAGATATCAGGGGTCAGAACCCCCCCCCAAAAAAAAAAGCGCCCTTTTTATTTACATACACAATTATAAACTGTCTAGGTACAAAACGAAACAGACCTAAATTTCATATTTTTTCTTCCTTGTTATTTTACCTCAACATAGTTAACATAGGAACTTTAATCCTATTGATTGAATTCAATATCAACAATACCAATAAGTACTAAAATAAGTACTAAAATAGACTCTTGTTTCGAATCCATATACACAATACGGAGAATTTCTAATTTAGCTGCCTCATTTAAGGGCTAGAGAATATAAAATTGCTTTCGCATTTTGATTATGAATGCATCTTTGAAAATTCTATTAATATTAACATAACGATTAGTATATTTTTATTCTAGTTAATTGTTGTAATTGAAATTTTGAAAATCAATCTATTATCCTATCTTGCCTATATTAGATCACAATTAGATTCAGTTCTATCTGTGTGTGCTTTGAATTCAATTCCGTTTGTGAAAAAGATAGAATTCAGAAACGAATCTTTAAATAAAAAAGCGAAAGAAGAAAAAAATTCTCTATACTATATAAGATAAGACTCCATTTTATGTTACCTGTTACAAACAGTTCCTTAAATTTTAGGATAGAATCCAGATGCTCTGGGACGGAAGGATTCGAACCTCCGAATAGCGGGACCAAAACCCGTTGCCTTACCACTTGGCCACGCCCCACTTCGATTTCTACTCTACACTAATATTGTATTGTTATTGATTGTTCGTCAATTCCCGCCAAAATCTCTATAGAATCCTGTCGATTGTTATTAGGATTTTCACGCGTGTAGGTATAGAATTAAACTGAATTTCTTGATCATTACATATAAATTAATTAAGATAATGTATGAAAGTATGATTTTTTCTATTCTCTTTTGATTTGAGAATGGAAGAGTTTTTGATTGAGTAAGTTCAAAAAAAAGAAAGGATTTTGGATCTACTTTGCTTTCTTCATTTTTCGCTTATCTTATATCAATAACTCAATCAAAATGCAATAATCTTCAAAAAAAAAGATGTCTGCTATGTTTAATATCTTTAGTTTGATCTGTATTTGTCTTAATTCTGGCCTTTCTTCGAGTAGTTTTTTATTCGCCAAATTGCCCGAGGCCTACGCATTTTTGAGTCCAATCGTCGATTTTATGCCAGTCATACCTCTACTCTTTTTTCTACTAGCCTTTGTTTGGCAAGCTGCTGTAAGTTTTCGATGAGATTTCAAATATTGTCCTAGAAAATGAACGGTTTATTCAAGAAAAAAGTCTAATATGGTTATACTAATAAATGAAAAGATCAGATACATCTTATAGTATGAACTCTCAATTCCAATTTCAAATATAAAAAGTCTTGGATAGGATAGCCTCGAAAAATGGGAATCACTTCCTTTCTCGTTCTAACAACAATTTCCGTGAAAGACCTTGTGAGGTCTTCCACAAAGATTGTGAAGCGGTTGTTTATATTTGATAAAAGGGAGACTCCTAACACTTAACAAATAAATACATTTTTGTTCTTTTTTTGATTTCCAGAAACTACTTAAATTCTTCGGTGTCAAAATAGAATATATGGGGGAATCTATTCTCTTTTTTACCCAAACAGATCTTGGAGATTGTGTAATGCTTACTCTCAAACTCTTCGTTTACACAGTAGTGATATTCTTTGTTTCTCTCTTCATTTTCGGATTTCTATCTAATGACCCAGGACGTAATCCCGGACGTGAAGAATAAAAGAGGAGTTTCCTTACTTTTTTTAGTGTCTTATTTTTTTTTATAAACAAATAAAAAAAATTCAAGAAATTCGAAAGAGAAAAAAATAAGAAATCGTCAACAGAAACGGAAAGAGAGGGATTCGAACCCTCGGTACGAATAACTCGTACAACGGATTAGCAATCCGACGCTTTCGTCCACTCAGCCATCTCTCCCTATTGAAAAAAAAGTAATTACTAATTACAAAAAAGAATTACTAATTACTTTAGTTAGATTACACATAACATGCCGTTTTTAAAATCTTTTTTTCTAGGTTTTCAATTCAATATACATATATATAATATCAAATTTCATCAAATTTCAATTCGAAATTCTTTCAGATTCTAGACTCTTATAAATTCTAGAGAATAATTTATACATTCTATTCTATATAGAATAATTAAATATAAGTCAAATTTTTTAAGTTATATATCTATATTCTAATAGATATAAGAATTGAATACATTATATTATCTATATATAATTATCTATATATAAACAGAATATAGATTCTAAATATAGATATAGATTCTATATAGATATAGAAAAAATATGTATACAAAAATAAACATATATAATATATATATATTATAATATATAATAATATAATATAAATACATATAAAAATTAATCAAAATTTTAAATCAATACAAAAAATATATAAAACGTTAAGTTAAAT